ACTCATCTGCTTCGATTTCCACTTTTCGTAATCTAACCCGAGCTCTTTCGAGCTGTTCAATGGCTTCTCTACGTAATTCTTCTGAATTTCGAATAGTACTCAAGATCCTCTGTTTTCGCTTATCTAATAAATCATTTAATGAAAGTAGATTATCTTTCCATTCATTTCATAACTAGAATATCTCTTCCCGAACCAAACATGAATCTTTCAATTCATTTGGCTCTCACGCTCAATTGTTTCTTTTATCTTTATCTTTGATTAATGGGCATTCCCATATCTTTGAACGCAATGAGCCTATCCTCTCTTTTCTGTTATTATTCAAAGATCTCGAAACTGATCTAACATCAGAATCTTAGGAGGACTCTTCAGACCAGACAAAAAATAAAAAATTGTCAGCAAAGTTGTTTCTTTATTTGTTCTTTATTTACAACTTCTTTCCAAAAATAAAAAGATTTTAAAGAAGAAAGAATTCTATTCTTTCTTCTTTATATGCTAAGATAAATTAATGCTATGATAATTTAAATCAAAATCCTAATAGAATCGAAAGAGAATTGAATAAAATTATGAACTTCATTACTTCATTCTTTTTATTATTAGAATAGAATGAGATTTCGATCTTTTTCATCCAAAAAATTCTCTTTTTTATACAAAGATTTTATACAAATACAATACATAGGTCGTCGATTCGGCAGTGGATAAAAAAGGGGGACCCATCTTTCCAGTTAATGGTTCAAAGAATTTTATCCATATGAGTGTTCTACATCGGATAAATTCCTTATTCTTCCTTTTTTCTTTTTATTCTTTTTCAACCTTTTTGGTACTTTTAGTACTAACGTAGTGGTAGAAAGAGTACCGTGCTATGCTGTGCCTAGACTTCAAACAATTTATCTTTAACCATGTAAAAGAACTCAACATTATTGGTTGATAGCGAAGAGAATCAAAGTTCATTTACCAATTAGTCACGAAATGCTATGGTTCTTACATATGATTTCTGAAGAAAATCCAATTCCGAAGTAATTCGTCGAGATTGTGCACCTTTTGTTCCTATTTCTACTATAGAAATATAAAAAAGAATACATAAATATAAAGAAAGTGCAGCCGGTTAAATCCAACCTATTCTTGAAATACACAACTCGCACACACTCCCTTTCCAAAGAAAATCAATACACCCAGCACTACGCTTAGATTTATTGGATTTGTTGCTAAAATATCGGTATTAAACTCGAAACTACCAGCGGATGGCCAGTGCCCCACGGGAACAAAAGAATCGGTTATATTTTTCATATACTCTTCCCTTATAGATAGAACTAATAAAGAACAGAGTTCTTTTTGTATCACTCCACTTATTCTTATTAATGGAATTTGAGAATTCTCAAATTTCTTAGTTATGGTTATGCTTTTATTATTCTTTTTTTTTTTACATTTTTATTCTACGATGAAATTCAACATTAAACAAAAGGATTTGCAAATAAAAGAGCTAATGCCACGACCAGTCCATAAATTGTTAAAGCTTCCATAAAAGCTAGACTAAGCAATAAAGTACCTCGTATTTTACCCTCCGCTTCTGGTTGTCTCGCAATACCTTCTACGGCTTGGCCCGCAGCAGTACCTTGACCAACCCCAGGTCCGATAGAAGCAAGTCCTACAGCCAATCCAGCAGCAATAACGGAAGCAGCAGAAATAAGTGGATTCATGGTAAGTTCCTCGCACCAAAAAAAGAAATGGTTAATGATACAACTAACCAATGAATTAGTACTTAATCTCTTTTTTTCTACTTCTAATTTTATTATATTACCTTACTACACTTCTTTTTTATTCTCTTAAATTGTATTCTGAAACCATTCTTCAAAACATACACAAGAATTTCTATTCATAGGTATTATACATATACATGATCCCCAACCCTTCTTTATCTTCCAAATTCTGCAATATCATATATATTTCTTCATATATACATACATGTAGCTATTTGCATTCTATTCTCCAACCCAGTGGATTATATTGAACCCCGAACCCCCGCATTGCTTGAATTGGGATAAGCTTTCAAAATTAAAAAAAGACTATTTTGAAAGTGAGTCAATGATGACCCTCCATGGATTCGCCTATATAAGCCGCAGCTAAAGTTGCAAAAATAAGAGCTTGAATACCACTTGTAAATAATCCAAGAAACATAACAGGTATAGGAACTACTGAAGGCACTAAAGAAACAAGAACAACAACCACTAATTCATCAGCCAATATATTCCCGAAAAGTCGAAAACTAAGAGATAAAGGTTTTGTGAAATCTTCTAGAATATTAATTGGTAAAAGTATTGGAGTTGGTTGAATGTATTTCCCGAAATATCCCAATCCTTTTTTCCTAAGACCCGCATAGAAATATGCCACTGACGTGGGTAAAGCTAAAGCAACAGTAGTATTTATATCATTCGTGGGTGCAGCTAACTCCCCATGAGGTAATCTTATAATTTTCCAAGGTAAAAGAGCACCTGACCAGTTAGAAACAAAAATAAATAGGAACATCGTTCCTATAAAAGGAACCCAAGGACCATACTCCTCTCCAATCTGAGTTTTGCTCAAGTCTTGAATAAATTCAAGAACATATTCGAAGAAATTCTGACCGTTGGTCGGAATGGTTTGCGGATTCCGAACAGCTATGATGACTGAACCTAATAAGATAGCAATTACAACCCAAGAAGTGATAAGTACTTGGGCATGAATTTGTAAACCTCCTATTTGCCAATATAAATGTTGGCCTACTTCTACACCTGATATATCGTATAACCCTTTGAGTGTTTTAATGGAACATGGTATAACATTCATATTGTCCTCTAACAGAAATAAAATTTCAAAAAAGTGATTATTTTGATTCAACCATCTCTTTCTTAATTCACCTATATTTATTCATGAATTTAAGTTATGAATCGTATATTTCGGATACCAAGAAATCACATAAAAAAAAATACCAATCATTTTTCTCTTTTCTTTTCAATATTATTTGATATTGATAGTCAAAACATAGTTCAAACTCCAAAAGATGCAAACCAAAATAGTAACAATCAAAGAGAGTTCACCAAAAACAAACTAATCTTCTTCTTTCTTCTTCTTAAGAGTAATGATAAGATAATCAACCATTTTTTAGATAACTAGAATGGCCCTCACAAATTGCAGATACTAATTTGGTAAGAATCAATCGAATCGAAGCTATAGCATCATCGTTGGCTGGAATAGAAAGATCTGCAAGATCTGGATCACAATTTGTATCGATTAAACAAATCGTCGGAATACCCAAAATGACACATTCTCGAAGAACCGTATATTCTTCTTGCTGATCCACGATAATTACAATATCGGGCAATCCCGTCATATATTTGATCCCGCCAAGATATGCTTGCAAAGTAGATAACTTTCTCTTCAACATTGCTGCATCTCCTTTAGGGAGACGATTGAGTTTCCCCATCCTTTGTTCTGCTCTTAAGTCCCTGAACTTCTGAAGTCTTGTTTCTGTAGTAGACCAATTCGTTAACATACCGCCAAGCCATTTTTTATTAACATAATGACATCGAGCCCTTATTGCTGCTGATGCTACTAAATGCGCTGCGTTCTTTTTGGTGCCAACGATTAAGAATCTTTTTCCCCTACTTGCTGCATCAAAAACTAAATCGCAGGCTTCTGATAAAAAACGAGCAGTTATAGTAAGATTTGTAATATGAATACCTTTACGCTTTGCCGAGATGTAAGGAGCCATTCTAGGATTCCATTTATTAGTAACATGACCAAAATGAATTCCTGCTTCCATCATTTCTTCCAAATTGATGTTCCAATATCGTCTTCCCATTTTCCCACACTTTCTCTTTTTCTTTTTTTTTCAAAGAAATTCAGTATCTTATGAAATAAAGAATTGTTCCGACGGAACCTTCTACCAAGATTGACCATTGATCTACGACCCAAACTATGAATTTAATTCTTTCTTTTTTATTTCATTGATTATTAAATCCATAATCGGACCAGAGAGTGAAAGTAAAAAGAATAAACCTCTTGTTAGGATACATTACATAAAAGATTGGTCTGATGTCTCATGGAAAGTTTTTGGGGCACAAGAACAAAAGAATTCTCTATGGTGTAGCAAAATATCACTCATTTCCAACTCGAATAGATTCTTCCTTTTGATTTTCAAATGAATGTTTTTGTCTTGCTTTGAACGATGTACTAATTTGTTGAATCCGGTACCAACCGGTATAATCCCCCCCAGAACAACATTCTCTTTGAGGCCTTTCAACCAATCAATACGACCTCGTAGAGCAGCTTTTGCTAAAACTCGAGCAGTTTCTTGAAAACTTGCTTCGGATATGAAACTTTGAGTATTCAAAGATGACTTCGTTATTCCCAATAAGATTGCCCGATAACAGATTGATTCGTCCAAAACGCGCCCTGCTCGTTCTGCTCGCAACAATCCAATAAATTCCCCAGGTAAAAAAACATTAGACATTCCATCTTCTGAAACCAAAACTCTTGATGTTACTTGACGTACAATAATCTCTAGATGTCTATTATGGATCTGTACCCCCTGGGATCGATAAACCTTTTGTATCTTATTAACCAAAGAGATACGACTTTGGGCTATGGTTAGTTCAGCTCCAATCAAGAATCCCCAGGGGATCCCAAGAATCCTTCGAATACGTTCGTCCCAACCTTCAACCCTTCTTTCGAGGTTCATCGATATTGAATCAATTGAACGAACTTCTAAGATTTGTTCTACTTTTGGAAGACCTTGCGTTATGTCACCAGATCTCGATTTTTCATAGATAAATGTAATTAATGTATCTCCTTTATAAAAGGTTTCCCCATAATGACCATGGACAGTTGCTCCTGGAGTGACCAAATAGGGCTTAGCTGATCTTAGAACTAGAGAATCAACATAAACAATGAAAATTTGACCAGATTTTTTTATGCGTGATCCATATTTCAATAGATATACATTTTCACAAAGGAATTGTCCAAGGCTAATTATTGTCCATGCCTCTTCACAAGAATCGTGATGGAGAAAACACCAATTCAAATGGAATGAATTCCAAATGATGTTACTGCAAGTATCGGGATTATAAATCCTACTATTTTCATCTAGGAAAAAGTATTGAAATGGAAGTAGTTGAAGCACTTGGAAAGTCTGTTGAAAATTTTCAAGCAAAAAAGATTTCTTTAAAAAGACTTGATTATAAGTTCTTAAATAGTAAGATGAACGAGAATTTACTATTCTAGGCACAATAGTACCTAAAGGACCCAACAAATACCTAATTGGAGTCATGGGATCCAATTCTTTTGTCGCATTATTATATCTCGAAGTATTGAAGGGGCCAATTTGAGAACAATTGGATGATGACAAAATTAGGAAAGATTGGCATTCCTTATTTCGATTCAACAACGTACCAAGAGTTCCCTGATATTGGGGAAATAATGGAATCTTCGCCTTGGAATCAAAGGGATTTTTTCTATGGATACAATCTAATTCATTATTGGAAAGAAATCCTGAACCTGCCGTATCATACCTTTTTTCGGTATACGAAAGAGTGGACTTTACGAACTCAATTCGGATGAAATAACAAAACAGATCATTTGTCCTTATTTCAACAAAAGAAGCATGAACCTTTTCTTCTATAGAACTCTTTTTTTCTTGGTCCCAAGTCAATACTAAGCAAGCCCGAACTAATTGAATACTTGTGTGAGAAATTCCTCGAATTGACTTGCCATTTTCATAAAGTATATAATTGACAATTCGAAGTTGGACATTATTCTTTTCCTGCAAGAGATCCTGGGAGAAAAGTGTTGCTAAATTTATCCCATCAGCTATTTCATATGTGACTACGGGCCGAACCAAAACAAAAGACTTTTTTTTGGTAGGTGTAATGCGTTGGACATAGATCCAATTTTTCAATTTTTTTGATCCTTTAGAATCTTTTTTTTTTCTTCCTGGCGGTATCAAAATGCCACTGTGCCTAGATATTTTATCCACCTCTCCAGAAAAATGAATATCTCCAGAAAATATTTTCAGTTCTATACTTTTCTTTTTTCTCTCCACTCGGACTAATCCACCTACTCGACTTCTTGTATTTAGATTTAGAACAAGTCGTGTATCTACTCCAATGAGACTATTGTTCCGGACCATTATGAGCGAAGATCCAGGTAAGATATGTATTTCCTCGGGAATGAAAAAAAATGGATCTACTTTCATTTGCGTTTGGCATTTCGGACTAAAATCTTTTGCTCCTCGATACTCAATGAAATCTTCTTTTTTTACGATTGAATCTACTTCGACAATCCCATATTTAGTAATTCCCGAACTGCTTCTTCTGTATCGCGGATCATCAAAATAAGCAAGAATACTATTTCTACGTAAAATACCATTTATAGGTATTTTAATCGAAATACCAAAACAGGGTATTAGTTTATTTTCTTGTTCTTGATCATATTGTAAGGGAATCACAAATCTATTTCTTCGCTTTTTCGCCAAAGAATTTTCTTGACGAATATAAGTAGAAGGCTCTATGAGATTCCAATGACCCTTAGATATGATTTGATAAGGTTTTGAATAGTCAAGACTTTCCCTATCTTTTTTACCAAAAGTATCCAACAATTTATGTCTTACTTGATCATTAGTCAGTGAGAGATCAAAGATATCTTTGAGAGAAAAAGAATTAGCATTCATTTGATCTTGATCCTTGTGGAGTGAAAAAGATACTATATTGGAATGGGATCTGCATAGACCTCCTGCTAATATCCATAGATGACTTGTTTTTGGTAATAGATGAACATTACTATATGGATATTCGGGCGTATGATAGCCATCAGTACTCCAGTGCATTTCTCCTTCTGACTCAGAATAAATATGTTTTTGAACCCTCTCCTTAAAATGAAAGGTGGACGTTTCGGCACGAATCTCGGCAATCACTTGTTCTGATTCTACATATTGATCATTTTGAACTAAAATCAAACTTTTTGTTGGAATCTTTAAATTATGTCTAATATCTTGACTCTCAATAATTACATACAAGTCTATAAAACATAGAAAAGCAGGATACCCATGACGGGTACGTGTGGGATGAACCAAACCCTCATCAAATTTTATTTTTCCATTAGAAGGAGCTCGTACATGTTCGGCAGTCCCACCCGTGAATACTCCGCCAGTATGAAAAGTTCTTAATGTTAGTTGAGTTCCTGGTTCCCCAATCGATTGACCCGCAATAATGCCTACGGCTTCTCCCAACTCGACCAGGTCACCATGAGTAGGACTCCGGCCATAACATAATTGACAGATCCAAGATGTACTCCTGCAAGTAAAAGGAGTTCTAATATATATTGGGTGTGCTTGAAAGGTTATGAATCGATTAACAAGTCCAATTCCAATATCTTGATTTCGAGTAGCAATGCATCGTAGACCGATATATATATCGTCTGCTAATACACGACCAATTAGTGTTTGGACAAAAATCTTTTCCGTCATCCCAT